AGTTTAAGTATTGTATCGGTACAATCGATGAATTTTTTAGCTGAGGCTTATTTAGATACTCGAGGCTTTTTCTTGTTTTTCGGAGTTTATCAGGGATGTTAGGAATGTTGGGGGTTTGGGGGGAAATTTGAAAGAGAATACTACGTTGAAGAGTGAATACTCTGAGGATAAGTTTAGTTAGCTTAGTCGACTAAAATCCTTCAGAGTATTCTTTTATGCCAGATAAAGCGTTCAATGTATTGGGCACTTGCGATTCTTTAATGTCCTGCTTTGGGGTTTTTGTAGCCGGCGATGAGAGTTTTTAGCCCTGGTGTATCAGATGTCAAGCTCTAAAAATTTTAAGAATTGATGTCTACTGGGTATTTAAGTTCTTGGTTTGTCTGATAATTAAGTATGATGTTTTTCTTATGAACGTTGGGTTATTATGTGGGGTTATGCAATATATGGGCTCAGGAGTTCCACTAATATGCGCCTCAGGACTCTAGATGCACGGTTATGAATGGGTATGTAACTAAGACCTGGATGCCTTTAACTGGACGTATGTAATAGCTACATATATATGGGGCTTGGCACATAGGTCCAGACATTGCTATGATGTATGTGCGATAAGGGGGTACTTGGTCACTTATCTATTGTGGCTTAAAAATTGTGCGCGACAATTTAAAAAAAATATCAGTATATGAGTGCAAATTTAGCGCACTATGAAGTTCACTGCCAAGTCTAATCGAGACAAGTTATTCAAAGTTAAACCTGCTAGATGATGATTAAAAATGAATAATATGTCTGGGTTGGCAGTGGTTTCAAGGAAACAAGGAGATACTAGTAAAAAGCGCGATTACGCTGCCTTGTCAAGGCGATAGTGCGGGTTGAAATCCTGCGTGTCTCAATTTAATTGTGGGGGTTTTTCATAGCTAGGGTTTAATAAAATAAAATTTATTATTTTTGGGTGTAAGATAGGATGCTAGATGAATGTCGGGTTTCACCAATATTCATTAAGGTATGTCATCAGTACAAGGGTATGTACTTACTCATTGTGATGCTCAAAGAGTAGTTTAATTTAATAATACCTGCTTTGGGAGCCGGCGATGAGAGTTTAAATCTCTTCTCTTTGATGAAGTATTAAGAAGGATTCTAACCTTCGGCATCCGGCTTACAAGACCGGCGTTCTAAGCTCTGAACTATTAGTACTAGTGTCATTCAAGTACTTTATTTTCTGCTCAACCTGCTAATGGTATGAGGATCAGGAAAAGAGCAAAGTACAAGAAGGATGCAATTTGACCAATAATAATAAAAGGGTGTTCAACGGGTATGCCCCCAATTCAGGTTAAAATAATAACGTCTGCAATTAGAGTTCAGAATAGGAACTGAGTTAGAGGTCGGAAGGTTAAAGCCCGTTGTTTAGAGGTGTGAAGAATTGGTACTAATATGAGGACAAGAATGGAAGCTAAAAGAGCTAGGACGCCTCCTAGTTTATTGGGGATTGAGCGGAGAATGGCATATGCGAATAGGAAGTATCATTCTGGTTTAATGTGTGGGGGTGTGACGAGGGGATTAGCTGGAGTGAAGTTGTCCGGATCTCCTAACAGGTTTGGTGTGAAAAGTGCTAGGGATGTAAGTGCGATGAGTAGGGCTGCAAATCCTAGAAGGTCTTTGTAGGAAAAGTAGGGGTGAAAGGAAATTTTGTCTGCGTCTGAATTTAGACCTAGGGGGTTATTAGATCCTGTTTCGTGGAGGAATAAGAGGTGTAGAAGGGTGACAGCTGCAATTACGAAGGGGAATAGGAAGTGGAAGGCAAAGAAGCGAGTGAGAGTGGCGTTATCTACTGAGAAGCCACCTCAAATTCATTGGACGAGGGTGTTGCCGATATAGGGGATTGCAGAGAGAAGATTTGTGATTACGGTGGCACCTCAAAAAGACATTTGTCCTCAAGGGAGGACGTAACCGACAAAGGCTGTTATTATTACTAATAGCAGGAGAATAACTCCAATGTTTCAGGTTTCTTTGTATAGATATGAACCATAATAAAGTCCTCGCCCAATATGGGCATAGATGCAGATGAAAAAGAAAGAGGCCCCGTTAGCATGTATGTTTCGGATAAGTCAGCCGTAGTTTACATCTCGGCAAATGTGTGCAACGGATGAAAATGCCGTTGCAATGTCTGAAGTATAGTGTATAGCTAGGAATAGTCCCGTAAGGAGCTGGGTGATTAGACAAAGTCCGAGGAGTGAGCCAAAATTTCATCAAACTGAAATGTTTGAAGGTGCAGGGAGGTCTACTAGTGCGTCGTTTGCGATCTTTAATAAGGGATGAGTTTTTCGAAGGCTTGCCATTAGTAAGTTTCTGTAGTTGAATAACAACGATGGTTTTTCAAATCATTAGTTCTGGTTTAAATCCTGGCGGAAATTATGTGCTTTGCCATGACAATTTTTTTGATAGGTCTGATCGTAGGGTTGATCGCGGTTGCTTCTAATCCTTCTCCTTATTTTGGGGCTTTAGGTTTAGTATTGGTAGCGGGAATGGGATGTGGAGTTTTAGTTCATTTTGGAAGCCCCTTTTTAGCAATAGTTCTTTTCTTAATTTATCTTGGTGGGATGTTGGTAGTGTTTGCGTATTCTGCAGCTTTAGCTGCAGAACCTTATCCTGAGACTTGAGTGGATCATATAGTTATATGGTATATGGCTTTATATACGGTAGCTGTCTTGTTGGGGTCCAGTATGTTACGGAAACAGTGGGTCCGTTCTTTCTTTGAGCCAGTTGATGGATGAGGAGCCTTTTATGTTTTTCGTGCTGATAGTGGGGGAGTAGCAGTTATATATTCTGAAGGGGGGTGAATGCTAGTTATTGGTGCGGGGGTTCTACTTCTTACTTTACTTGTTGTGTTGGAGCTAACTCGAGGGTTAAATCGAGGAGCTCTCCGAGCAGTCTAAATAGAAAGTATCAATATGGCGAGTAAAAGGGTGATGAGGAATAAGATAAGATAGGTTTTTACTATTCCTTGTTGGGCGTTACTTATTGCCGTGATTAGTGGAGTGTTGAGTGTGGCTGTGGCTTTAGGGCCTGTTTTTTCTAATCAGGTTTGATCGATCATTTGGCTGGCAATTGTTTGTCCTAGTATCAAGTTTAGTTTGGGCGGAAGTCGGTGGATGATTGCAGGGAAAAAGCCTAATATGTTGGAGAAGTGATGTGTTGAAAGATTGGGGGTTGGTTTAAATTGTTTGCTTGTCAAGGATGCAAGTTCTAGCGCGGTTAGCAATCCTGCAATTGTTACGGTCAGGGCGGCTAGTTTTAGGAGAGGCGGTATAGATATAATTGGTGTTTTTAATGGGAGAAGGTTAGTGGTAATTAATAGACCGGCAACAATGCTGCCTCAAGCTAGTCGTTTGATAGGGTTAATGACTGCTTGGTTGTTTTCATTAATAGGTGAAAGTGCGTTAAATCGGGGGTGTCCTATTGAGACAAAGAAGATTACGCGCAAGCTGTAGATAGCTGTAAAGGAGGTGGCAAGGAGAGTGAGGGTTAGGGCTCAGGCGTTTAGGTTCGAGGTGTTTAAGGCTTCAATAATTGCATCTTTAGAGAAAAAGCCTGCTAGGAAAGGAGTGCCTGTAAGGGCAAGGCTTCCAATTGTCAAGCAGGTGGAGGTAAAAGGAACAAGATGATGTATTCCTCCTATTTTTCGGATATCTTGTTCGTCATTTAGGCTGTGAATAATCGAGCCGGAGCATAGGAATAGCATAGCTTTAAAGAAGGCGTGGGTACAGATGTGGAGGAAGGCTAGTTGGGGTTGGTTTAAGCCAATAGTAACCATTATTAAGCCTAGTTGACTGGATGTTGAAAATGCGACAATTTTTTTAATATCATTTTGGGTTAGAGCACATGTGGCTGTGAACAGGGTTGTAAGAGCGCCGAGACATAAGCAGATGGTTAAGGCGGTTTGGTTATTTTCCAAGAGGGGGCTTATTCGTACTAGAAGAAAGATTCCTGCAACAACTATAGTGCTTGAATGTAATAGGGCAGAAACTGGTGTGGGGCCTTCCATGGCGGAAGGAAGTCATGGATGTAACCCGAATTGAGCGGATTTTCCCGTGGCGGCTAAAATTAGTCCAAGCAGTGGAAAGGTAAGGTCAAAATCTTTTGCGGCAGAGAAAATTTGTTGTATTTCTCAAGAGTTGAGGTTGGTTGCTATCCACGCTATAGAAAGGATTAGGCCGATGTCACCTACTCGGTTATAAATAACTGCTTGAAGAGCAGCGGTATTCGCATCTGCTCGACCAAACCATCATCCGATGAGTAAGAAAGATATGATACCAACACCTTCTCATCCGATAAAGAGTTGGAATAAATTGTTTGCTGTTACTAGGATAATTATTGCGATTAAAAATACTAATAAATACTTAAAGAATCGGTTTATTTGGGGGTCGGTGTGTATGTATCAGGATGCAAACTCTAGAATTGATCATGTGACATATAGGGCAATGGGTGTAAAGATAATGGAGTAATGGTCAAATTTTAGGCTGATGTTGATATCGAAGGCAGTAGTGTTTATTCAGTTTCACGAAGTGACGATTGTTTCCGCTCCTTCATTTATGAAAAGGAATAGTGGAAGAAGGCTAATAAAAAATGCTAGCTTTACTGCTGTCTTTACATGTGAGAGAGCTCAGTTGTCTTTTTTGGGTTGAGGGCTTAGGGTTGAAAATACAGGGTAGGCCAGTAAGGAAAAAATGATGATTAAGCTTGATGTTATGATGATAGAAGAGGGGTGCATAGCTGCTACTTGGAGTTGCACCAAGAGTTTTTGGTTCCTAAGACCAACGGATGAGCTATTATCCTTTAGAAGCGACTACTTCGAGTAAAGCTCCGGAGTTCAACCGAAGGGGATGGAATTTAGCAGGCTCCACCTGTTTTGCGAACCCCTCTCGGTGAGCAAGAAGACTTTAACCTCTATTTTTAGAATCACAATCTAACGTTTTGTTTAAACTATGCCTACAGCTCGCTCATCCTCAGATTAGTTCGGGCTTGAAGATAAGTAAGAGGAGAGGCAGGAGATGAAGGGCCAATAGTAAATGTTCTCGTGAGTGAGAGGGGTTGAGAGCAATAATGTGAGAGGGGAGTTGGCCCCGTTGGGTAGCTAAGAACATGTAGAGGGAATAACTTGCGGTAATGAGGGTGCCCACTCCTGTTAGTACTAGCGTTCATCATGATCAGTTAAATAGAGAGGTAATGATTATTAACTCACCCATGAGATTTGGTAGTGGGGGTAGGGCTAAATTGGCAAGACTGGCGATGAATCACCAGGTAGCTATTAAAGGTAGGGAGATTTGTAGACCTCGTGCTAAGAGCAAAGTTCGGCTATGTGTTCGCTCATAGTTTGTATTGGCTAAGCAGAATAAGGCGGAAGATGTTAACCCGTGGGCAATTATGAGGATTAGCGCACCTGAAGCCCCTCATGGTGTCTGGATTAAAATACCTCCTACAACAAGGCCTATGTGGCTTACTGAAGAGTAAGCAATTAAAGATTTTAGATCAGTTTGGCGGAGACAAATTGACCCTGTTATGACCACCCCTCAGAGTGCGAAGATGAGGAAGGGGTAGCTTAGTTGTGTAGTTAGGGGGTCTAGTATAATTATTATGCGTATTATCCCGTAACCTCCTAGTTTTAGGAGAACTGCAGCTAGGACCATTGATCCTGCAACTGGGGCTTCGACGTGTGCTTTTGGTAATCAGAGATGAACACCGTATAATGGCATTTTGACTAGGAAGGCAAGGAGGCAGGCGGCCCATCAGAGTTTGTCAGTGTTCGATGAGAGGTGTAAGGGGTGTGAGAATGGAAGTGTAAATAGGGAAAGTGTGCCAGTGTAATTTTGTAAAACTAAAAGTGCAACAAGTAGAGGTAGAGATCCTGCTAAAGTATAAAATAAGAAATAAACTCCTGCATTAAGGCGTTCTGTTTGATTTCCTCAGCGAGTAATGATAATTAAGGTTGGGATGAGAGTTGCTTCAAACATTACGTAGAACATAATTACTTCGGTTGCACCGAAAGCTAAAATAAGAAAAATTTGTAGTGATGTTAAGAGGGTAATGTATATTCGTTGTCGGTTAATGGGCTCTGTTGCGGTGTGATTTTGACTTGCTAGAATCATAAGGGGGAGTAGTCAACATGTGAGGACTAAGAGGGGTGTGGATAAAGGGTCTGTTGCCAAAAGTGTATTAAGAGTGGATCAGCCTGTCTCCATGGTGCTCTTTAATCAGGAGAGGCTTATTAGTGCAATTAGTATGCTATGGGTAAGAGTTGTGGGTCAAAGCCATTTGGCGGGAGCAAATCAGGTTGTTGGGACGAGTATAAGGGTGGGAATTAAAATTTTTAGCACTGTAGCAAGTTAAGGCTTTGGAGACGGTCGGTTCCGTGAGTTCGGGCTGTCGCTACTAGCAGGGCAAGTCCTGCACTTGCTTCGCAAGCTGAAAAGGCTAATAAGAGTATTGGGGCCGCACAAAAACTTGTAGAATTTAGTTGAAGGGTTCAGAGGGAGAGGGCAATAAAAAGGGAGAGTATTATTCCTTCTAGGCATAAAAGAGCGGAGAGAAGGTGAATACGGTGAAATGCTAGGCCTGTGAGGCCTAGCATAAACGCTGATGAAAAGGCAAAGTGAATAGGGGTCATAAGGCAGTTATGGGTTTTAACCATAAGTATTTGAGCCGAAATCAAGTGTTTTTATTAAACTAAATACCTATTCAGCTCAGTCGAGGCCTCCCTGAATTCATTCGTAAATTAGCCCTAAGGTAAGGAGGGCCAGGACGATTGAAGCTCACAGGAATGTAAGTGCAGGGGACGTTAGTTGGTCCCCCCAGGGGAGGGGTAGAAGGAGGGCGATTTCTAGGTCAAAGAGGAGAAATAAAATGGCGACGAGGAAAAATCGGAGGGAAAAAGGTAGTCGGGCTGTTCCTAAGGGGTCAAACCCGCATTCGTAGGGGGATAGCTTTTCTTGGTCTGGGTTTATTAGTGGGAGTCAGAAGGATAGGATAGCTAGGGCTATTGACAGAATAGCAGCGATAATGATCACGGTTGAGACTAAGTTCATTATCTTTCCTTGGATTTTAACCAAGACCGGGTGATTGGAAGTCACTTATACTTTCTTTAGTACTAGAAAGATTATGAGCCTCATCAATAAATGGAAATATAAAGGAAAAGTCATACCACGTCTACGAAGTGTCAATATCATGCAGCCGCTTCGAATCCGAAATGATGCTTAGATGTAAAGTGGTATTGAACTTGTCGGAAAAGGCAAACAGCTAGGAAGCTTGAACCAATAATTACGTGTAATCCGTGGAATCCGGTTGCTACAAAAAAGGTTGAGCCATATACGCCATCTGCAATTGTGAAGGGGGCTTCGTAGTATTCCATAGCTTGGAGGAACGTAAAATAAAAGCCTAATAAAATTGTAAGGGTTAGCGATTGAATAGCTTGTTTCCGTTCCCCTTCTATGATGCTGTGATGGGCTCAGGTGACTGTTACCCCTGAAGCAAGAAGTACAGCCGTATTAAGAAGGGGTACTTCAAAGGGGTCTAAGGTGGTGATTCCTGCAGGAGGTCAGCAGCCTCCTAGCTCTGGGGTAGGAGCGAGGCTTGAATGGTAAAAAGCTCAAAAGAAGCCTAAGAAAAAGAAGACTTCTGATGTGATAAATAAGATTATGCCGTACCGAAGTCCTTTTTGGACAGGGGGAGTGTGGTGGCCTTGAAATGTACCTTCTCGTACAATATCTCGTCATCACTGGTATATTGTCAGGAGGAGAAGGATTGTTCCTAGGGTTATGAGTGTTGTGGAATGAAAATGGAATCAAATTGCGAGCCCTGATGTTATTAGTAGGGCAGCAACTGCACCTGTTAGGGGTCAAGGGCTTGGGTCAACTATATGGTATGCGTGTGCTTGATGTGCCATTAAATGTTTTCTTGTAGGTAAAGAGTTAGTAGTAAGACAAACACATAAGCTTGGATTATTGCAACAGCAACTTCTAGTAGTGTTAGGAGAACAAGCACAATTGATGTAATCATAGCTACGGCTGGTATTAAGGGCAGAAGGACGAATGCAGCTGTTGAGATTAGTTGGATTAGTAAGTGACCTGCTGTCAAGTTGGCAGTGAGTCGAACCCCCAGGGCAAGTGGTCGAATAAATAGGCTGATTGTTTCGATAATAATCAGTATAGGAATTAGAAGGTTAGGGGTCCCTTCTGGCAGGAGGTGTCCTAAGGCGTGGTTTGGTTGGTTTCGTAGCCCAATAATTACTGTTGCCATTCACAGGGGAACTGCGAAACCCAGATTAAGGGATAGTTGGGCAGTAGGGGTGAAGGTATAGGGAAGAAGGCCTAGTATATTCAACGAAATTAAGAACATTATTAAGGAGGCCAGGATGGTGGCTCACTTATGTCCGCCTACATTTAATGGCAAAAGCAGTTGATGAGTAAAGCGGTTGATAAATGTGCTTTGTAGTGTCACAAGTCGATTATTTAATCATCGTGATGTTGATGTTGGATATAGGATGGATGGGAATACTAGTGCTAATGCGATTAGAGGGATTCCTATGTATGTTGTGCTTATAAATTGGTCAAAGAAGCTTACGCTCAAGGTCAGTTTCAAGGGGTTTTTTCTAGCTTTTGTGGTTTGAAAGATGCAGGCTCATATGGAAATGTGTGTGCTATTACTTTTTTGGGGAAAAAACCTAAAAAGACTACTCAGGCAAAGAGTAGTGTTCCGAATCATGGTATTGGAAGGAGCTGGGGCATGTCGCTAAGGGTGGTTGGAAATCACCAATCTCTAGCTTAAAAGGCTAGTGCTATTTTCCTATTTAGCTTCTTAGCGAAGCGTCCTGGAGTATCAGAGATGATCAGTTTTCAAAGTGTTCTAGAGGAACGACTTCAACTACAATAGGCATGAAGCTGTGATTTGCACCGCAGATTTCGGAGCATTGCCCATAAAAAACTCCTGGTCGAGATGTAACAAAAGCCGTTTGGTTTAAGCGGCCTGGAACTGCATCTATTTTAATACCAAGGGCTGGAACTGCCCAGGAGTGAAGAACATCTTCAGCAGAGACTAGAATTCGAACTGGCGAATCTAAAGGAACAACTATTCGGTGGTCGGCTTCTAGTAGACGAAATTGACCAGGAGTTAAATCTTGTGTGGGGATTATGTATGAGTCAAATCCAAGGTCTTCATAGTCAGTATATTCGTAGCTTCAATATCATTGATGACCCATGGCTTTGATTGTAATGTGTGGGTCATTGATTTCGTCTATTAAGTAAAGGATTCGAAGGGAAGGTAATGCAATTAGAATTAGAATCACTGCTGGGAGAACTGTTCAGATAATTTCGATCTCTTGAGAATCTAAGATATACTTATTAGTTAATTTGGTGGAAACCATGGCAACAATAATGTAAAGAACCAAGGTGCTGATAAGAAAGACAATTATTAGGGCATGGTCATGGAAGTGAAGGAGTTCTTCTATAACTGGTGAAGCTGCATCTTGTAAGCCTAGTTGTGTGGGATGTGCCATTGGTGAATTAAGACACGCAGGATTTCAACCCGCACTATCGCCTTGACAAGGCAGCGTAATCGCGCTTTTTACTAGTATCTTAATAAAGAAAGTGACAGACCGGTTATGTGGTTGACTTGAAATCATCATATGGGGGTTCGACTCCTCCCTTTCTCGTTAGTTTGGTTGGACTTGAACAAAGGCAGGCTCCTCAAATGTGTGGTATGGTGGAGGGCAGCCGTGTAGTCATTCCACATTGGTTGCGGTTAATTCTACTGCTAGGACTTCACGTTTAGAGGCGAATGCTTCTCAGATAATAAATAGAAACATAATTACCGCCACGAGTGAGATTATAGAACCAATAGAAGATACTGTGTTTCATAAAGTATAGGCATCTGGATAGTCTGAATATCGACGAGGCATACCGGACAGGCCTAAGAAGTGTTGTGGGAAGAAGGTTAGGTTTACGCCTACAAACATAATACCAAAATGTACTTTTGTTCAGGTGCTATGTAGAGTATACCCAGTAAAAAGTGGGAATCAATGCACGAAAGCAGCTACGATGGCGAATACAGCTCCTATAGACAGGACGTAATGGAAGTGAGCAACTACGTAGTACGTATCATGCAAGACAATGTCTAGAGAGGAATTGGCCAAAACAATGCCTGTTAGGCCTCCTACTGTAAAAAGGAAAATGAACCCAAGGGCTCATAAAAGGGGCGTTTCTCATTTAACTGAGCCTCCATGGAGTGTTGCTAATCAGCTGAAAACTTTTACACCAGTAGGAATTGCGATGATTATGGTAGCTGATGTAAAGTAGGCACGTGTGTCTACATCTATTCCGACTGTAAATATATGATGAGCTCATACAATAAAACCTAAAAGGCCAATTGCTATTATTGCTCATACTATTCCTATGTAGCCAAACGGTTCTTTTTTTCCAGAATAATATGCGACGATGTGGGAAATCATACCAAAGCCAGGAAGAATAAGAATATATACTTCTGGATGTCCAAAGAATCAGAATAAGTGCTGATAAAGAATTGGGTCTCCTCCGCCAGCTGGGTCAAAGAAGGTAGTGTTTAGATTTCGATCTGTTAGAAGTATTGTAATGCCGGCAGCAAGGACAGGAAGAGAGAGGAGAAGAAGAACAGCTGTAATTAGAACAGCTCATACAAACAGGGGCGTTTGATATTGGGAAATAGCTGGAGGTTTCATGTTAATAATGGTTGTGATAAAATTAATCGCCCCTAGGATTGATGAAATACCTGCTAAATGCAGGGAGAAAATGGTTAGGTCAACAGATGCGCCTGCATGGGCTAAGTTGCCAGCTAGAGGGGGGTAAACTGTTCAGCCAGTTCCAGCACCTGCTTCTACTCCAGAGGAGGCCAGCAGAAGTAGGAAGGATGGGGGAAGAAGTCAGAAGCTCATGTTATTTATTCGGGGGAATGCTATGTCAGGAGCACCAATTATTAGGGGGATAAGTCAGTTTCCGAAACCGCCAATCATAATTGGCATTACTATGAAGAAGATTATTACGAAAGCGTGTGCCGTGACAATAACATTATAAATCTGATCATCGCCCAGAAGAGCACCTGGCTGGCTTAATTCAGCTCGAATTAATAGGCTGAGTGCTGTCCCTACTATACCGGCTCAGGCACCAAAGACTAAATAGAGGGTACCAATATCTTTATGATTAGTCGAGAAAAATCAACGTGTGATGGCCACAGGTAGGATGGCTGAATGTTTAAGCGGTGGATTGTAGCCCCATAGACAGAGGTTTAATTCCTCTTCTTACCAAGTTCTGAGGTGTTTTAACATATTAGATTGCAAATCTGAAGAAGCAGACTAGTCGTCTGCCGGGACTTTCCCCGCCCCCTTTCGTTTTTGGGGCGGGGAAAAAAGGTTAGATAGATGCTCGTTGGTTTGGGCGCTTAGCTGTTAACTAAGAGTTTGTAGGATCAAAACCTTCCTATCTAGAAGGCTTTAGCTTAATAAAAGTATCTGTTTTGCATACAGGAGATGTGGGTTAATGTCCTGCAAGTCTTATCAGGGACTGGGAGATTTTCACTCCCGCTTGGAGCTTTGAAGGCTCTTGGTCTGATGTTATCCTAAGTTCCTTACAAGGTAAGGAGTGCTGTTGCAGCGGGGGCGAGAGGGAGAAGAGAAATTGTTGCCATAGTTGAGGTGGCGAGAGGAAGTGTTAATTGGGAAGATGGAAGGCGTCAGGGGGTAATTCCTGTTAAGTTGTTGGGGGACATTGTTAATGTTATTGCGTAGGTTAACCGGAGATAGAAGTATAGGCTTAAGAGGGCTGTTATTGCGGCTAATGTGGCAATGAGTGTTAAATCTTGCTTAGTAAGTTCTTGAAGGATGAGTCACTTTGGCATAAAGCCTGTTAGCGGAGGAAGCCCTCCTAGGGATAAAAGAATGAGAGGTGTAAGGGCAGTAAGCATGGGAGTTTTTGCTCAGGAGGTGGCAAGTATGTTAATGCTTGTCGATTTGTTAAGTTTGAATACAAGGAATGTTGATGATGTTATAATTAAATATGTAAGGAGGGCCAGCAATGTCAGCGGGGGTGAAAATTGTAGAACTAAAATCATTCAGCCTAGGTGGGCGGTGGAAGAGTAAGCGAGGATTTTTCGAAGTTGTGTTTGGTTAAGGCCCCCTCACCCCCCTACAAGGGTGGAGGCAATACCTAAAATAATTAGGATAGTTGAGTTAGTAGGTTGAATTTGAATAAGTAGGGCAAAGGGGGCTAGTTTCTGCCAGGTTGAAAGAATTAGGCCTGTAATTAAGTCTAGGCCTTGAAGGACTTCGGGTAGTCATGTGTGTAAGGGGGCTAGACCAATTTTTAGGGAAAGCGCCAGGATAATTATTGTGGTTGCAAGGGGGTGAGATATTTGTTGGATATCTCATTGGCCTGTTAGTCAGGCGTTAGTGGTGCTGGCAAATAGTAGTGTGGCTGCTCCGGTTGCTTGGGTAAGAAAATACTTGGTGGCAGCTTCAACTGCTCGGGGGTGGTGTTGTTGAGCTATGAGGGGAATAATAGCTAGTGTATTTATCTCTAGCCCTATTCAAGCTAATAATCAGTGAGAGCTTGCAAATGTGATTGTGGTCCCTAGGCCAAGACTAAATAGCAGGGTGGCTAAGATGTATGGGTTCATTAGCAAAGGTAGGATTTTAACCTACATGTTTGGGGTATGGGCCCAAAAGCTTGTTTAGCTGACCTTGCTTAGGAAGTAGTGTAATGGAAGCACTAAGAGTTTTGATCTCTTCGGATGGGGTTCGAGCCCCCTCTTTCTAAGGAGCTGGAGGGAGTCTAACCCACATTATCCACTCTATCAAAGTAGCCCTATATTTCAGGCACAGTTCCGCGTTTACATTTGGGGCGGTAGTCCAGCGAATGCAATGGGCAGCGCCAAATGTCAGATAACCAGGGCTAGTGTAAGTGGAAGGAAGTTTTTTCAGATTAGATGTATTAGTTGGTCGTAGCGAAATCGTGGGTAGGAGGCTCGGACTCACAAGAACAGAATAGATAGGAGGGCTGCTTTTGTTATTAGGTTAGCAGCTGTAAACTCAGGCATGACAGGAATGTGGGAGGCTCCTAGGAATAGGGTGGCAGAAAGTGTATTTATGAGGAGGATGTTCGCGTATTCTGCTAGGAAAAACAGGGCGAAAGGCCCCCCTGCGTATTCGACGTTGAAGCCTGATACCAGTTCCGATTCACCTTCTGTTAGGTCAAAAGGTGCTCGGTTAGTCTCTGCTAGGGTAGAAATGTATCACATTGCAGCGAGAGGTCAGGCCGGTAGTAGTAATCAGATGGTTTCTTGGGCGATATTGAAGGTGTGAAGTGTAAAGCCCCCAGTGAAAATAATGGCATTTAGCAAGATTAATCCAAGACTAACTTCATATGAAATGGTTTGTGCTACGGCTCGCAAGGCTCCGATCAGGGCATATTTTGAATTTGATGCTCAACCTGAGCCTAAAATGGAGTATACTGCTAGGCTAGAAAGGGCTAGAATAAAGAGGATGCCTAGGTTTAGGTCTAGGATCGGGTAAGGCATGGGAAGGGGGGCCCATAGGGCGAGGGCAAGGGTAAGGGCAAGCATGGGGGCCAGCAGGAAAAGAATAGGGGAAGCGGTAGAAGGACGGACTGGTTCCTTAGTAAATAGTTTAACACCGTCTGCAATTGGCTGTAGCAGCCCATAAGGTCCAACAATGTTGGGACCCTTTCGAAATTGTATATAACCTAAGACTTTACGTTCAACTAGTGTAAGGAAGGCGACTGCTAGTAGTACGGGCACAATGTAGGCTAAGGGGTTGATAATATGTGTAAAAAGCGTTGAGATCATAGTTGGGGAGAGGATTTGAACCTCTGTGTAAAGGGTTTAGGTCTTTTGCAGTTTCCGGGCTCTGCCACTCCAACGCGTCGTTTTCTCAGACAAAAGGGTTTACGCCCTTTTGGCTGGTTAAGTTGAATACATTAGGTAAGGGTAAGGCATGCCTTTAGTAGAGGCCCCCTCTTTTCGGTCCTTTCGTACTAGAAAAGATCGTGTCATAGATAGAAACCGACCTGGATTACTCCGGTCTGAACTCAGATCACGTAGGACTTTAATCGTTGAACGAAACGAACCCTTAATAGCGGCTGCACCATTAGGATGTCCTGATCCAACATCGAGGTCGTAAGCCTCCTCGTCGATATGGGCTCTAAGAGGAGATTGCGCTGTTATCCCTAGAGTAACTCGGTTCATTGATCGGCGTTACGCCGGATCTTTACCGGTCAGAAGTTCTGTCAATTAGAGCCGTAGCTCTTAGTTCTAAACGTCATACGTTTAGTCCATGCGGGGGTTTTTTATTTCTCCGCGGTCGCCCCAACCAAAGACAGTAGGACAGGTGTCATTTGACTTATACCCTGATAATCAGGAAGATGATTAATGATCTGCTTTAGTGTCTAAAGCTTCATAGGGTCTTCTCGTCTTATGTACCTATCCTCGCTTCTGCACGGGGAGATCAATTTCACTGACTTGAAAAAGGAGACAGTCAAGCCCTCGTTATGCCATTCATACAGGTCTCCATTTAAAAGACAAGTGATTGCGCTACCTTCGCACGGTCAAAATACCGCGGCCGTTAAACATATAGTCACAGGGCAGGCGGGACCTCTTATATTTTTGGTTAGGCAAGAGGCGATGTTTTTGGTAAACAGGCGAGGCTGAGTATGTTTGCCGAGTTCCTTCTCTTTCTTTTAGTCTTTCCTTTAAAGCACGCCTGTGTAGGGGTAACGGTTAATTAGTTTGGGTGTTTTTCTTGATTGATCTTATGTATAGTCCAATGCTCTCTGTATTTGAGTCCGTTAAGATTCGGCGGATTGTCCGTCTCCGATTTACACGTGTGCAAGGAGGGACACGTTAAGTGTCTCTTGTGTACTCATTTTAGCAGGGTCGCTCCCATGTAAGCATGGGACGGCCCAGTAATACAAGGGGAGTAAGAATAGGTTATCGAGACTCAGGGCTTTATAAGGTAATGTGTCTGAGCTTTAACGCTTTTTGTAGGGATGGCTGCTTTTAGGCCCACCATAATATTCTGCCTTAAATTATTATGATCTTTTTCCTCCTGTAAAAGTTGTATCTTGTTTCAAAGGGGCTGTACCCCCTTTGACTAACTCTCTCGGTTATCTCGTGGGTATCTGTGGAAGCAGAAGGGGTTAGGGAAGAAAGAAGCCGGGAGGCTGAACTTCTATCCAATTCTTGGGCAACCAGCTATTACTAAGTTCGGTAGGTTTATCACCTCTACTCAAAGTTCTTCCCACTCTTTTGCCACAGAGACGGGTTGGCCCTATTGTGTTAGGCTGTCTTGGAGTAGCTCACTTAGTTTCGGGTTATCAAACTAAAATTCATTTTGCTTGGGTTGGCACTGGCTAAATCATGATGCAAAAGGTACGAGATGTAAGCTCTGCTTTTTTGGGCTTCACTTGTTTATTTCATTTGTTTTTCAGCGTTCCCTTGCGGTACTCTTATCTATCGCGCCAATGGTCCTTTTCTGTCACCCATACTGAGGGGGAAAAATGGTTTGTTTATGTGGGCAATTAGTGTTTCTGGGTTTAGTTAGTGTGTTTTGTTGCTTTTGGTTTAGGTCGGGCTAGCTAGTCGGTTTCAAGGCAACTCGATTTTAACGAGTACTCTCTCTGTGTAAAGGAAGTGTCCTGGCATTAGACTATACCTCGTTTTTGCCAAGTGCACCTTCCGGTACACTTACCATGTTACGACTTGCCTCCCCTTTGCTGTTAAAGGGTTTTAAGGTATCTTATAAGTGTACGCTTGGGGAGAGTGACGGGCGGTGTGTGCGCGCTTCAGGGCCAGTTTCAGTAGAACTCTCTATTTTCTGCTTACTGCTAAATCCTCCTTCTAGATATACGTTTCAGTAATATTTTTCGTAATTCCCTGATGCAGGGAATGTAGCCCATTTCTTCCCTTTTCATACGCTACACCTCGACCTGACGTTTTGGGTTGTACCAATTATGCTTACTGAAGGGCCTTCATAGGGTAAGCTGACGACGGCGGTATATAGGCGGAGAAGAACAAGAAAAGGTGAGGTTGAACGGGGATTATCGGTTTTAGAACAGGCTCCTCTAGATGGGTCTAAAGCACCGCCAAGTCCTTTGGGTTTTAAGCTGTTGCTCGTAGTACCCGGGCGGATAGTCGGTGTAAATAACTATCAATGTTTATGGCAAAGCATAGTGGGGTATCTAATCCCAGTTTGTGTCTTGGCTTTCGTGGGTTCAGGTGTTATAAAGCCACTTTCGTAGTTGTTTTTCTTACTCTCGGATGCGTATGACAGCTTTGTAAGTGTTCAGCTTTAGTGAAATATTTGTCCTTAACCACTCTTTACGCCGGTGTCTGTCAACTTGGGCCTCTCGTATAACCGCGGTAGCTGGCACGAGTTTTACCGGCCCTTAAAAACCATAACTAAGTCAAGTTTGCACTCATTGCTTAATGTTTATCACTGCTGGGTTCCCTTGAGGGTGTGGCTTAACAAGGTGTCTTGGGCTATAGTTCATATGTGCCTGATACCAGTTCCTTGTTCCCGAGCAGGGAACTGTGGGGCATTCTCACGGGGATGCGGATACTTGCATGTGTAATTTTGGCTTAAGCCGATAGAAAAGTCAGGACCAAGCTTTTGTGCTTTCGAGGCTTTATTAGGGCCCATCTTAACATCTTCAGTGTTATGCTTTAAATTTAAGCTACAATAGC